GAATAAGATGTTCTTGCTCAAGTTGAATCAGTTGAATTAGGGAAGGTGGGATCCTATCTTTAGGAAAAGAAAGGGTGGTCTACGATCAGTCAATTGGACTCCTTTCCTTGGCTATTGAAGAAGCTCTTAGAGGAGCAATTCCCTGTGTTAGCGGAACTGGCCTCGTAGAAGGAAAAAAGGGTTCAGGCGCTGTTCTCAAGTCTAGTTGACGAAGCCGAGAGGGAAAGAGGCTCGACGGGAGCGGACTCGTGATCGTATAGATTGCCTTGTTACACAATTGAAGGGAAAGATTTCGAGCGAGCGGCTTGCTTCTCTGGAGAAAGATGGGCTGGTTAGGCAGACCATGATAGAAGGCCAAGGACAGGAGGTCGTGAAAGTGCTTTGAGCTTTACTAATAGATAGAGGTGGCAAGCTTTAGAGAGTAGGAGCGAGACCAAGGTCCGAGGCTACTCAAGAAGTTGAGAACTGGCTTAGATGGGCTTGACTTAGACGCCCTTCCTTTTCTACTCTCTGGATAAAAGCAATCAGCAGCCTTTTCTTAAAAAATGGGTAGCTGGGTTCTCATCTTTTATCCGATTATATATAGGGTCAATTGCTTGTGAGATCAATCAAGAATAAGAGCGCTTTCTTCGATCCATGGGTAGCAAAACTTGCTCTAGCCACAGCTTTGGCTTGAAATATTGATCTAACTCGCCATCATCGATGCATACCTAGATCCAGATACCTCGGCTTCGGCCACCCCCTACTTGCTCATTCGCAATTACTACCACAATAAAGCTCTCTCTAATCTAAAAGGGCTTATGCACTCTACTACTTTATTATGTTATGGGGTATCGAAGACTGAATTTAGCTGCCAACCCTAGTCAGCTTTGTGCCAAACCTTTCTCCTTTTCATAATAATAAGGGTTTAAGCCTTTAAGCTTAAACCTAACGAATGGAGCTTTAGCTTACTAAGCGCTGGTTCTATCCCGGCCAAGCAACCAAAGCCGGGGACCTAGGTGATAATAGTGAAAGAAAGAGAAGGGGAAGAAGCTGATCTACGACCACCCTTTCTTTGTGTTATACCTCTTGAAAGACGGTTAAACACAACCAAAGGGAGGAAAGAGCTATAAGGAAGACTGATTCACTCGCTTTCGAGAACTAAGATTTACAGTCCCGTTCGGCGAATGTTCTTCCGGGGAATTCCACTCTTCTTTCATAGATTGGGAACAAAATAAGCACCAGTAGCGTATTGAGTTAGATGAGCTACATGAGTTTTATTAGCTCCTAGCACAGCACATCTGAATTCACTATAGGGTTAAGAGTTACTTGCTTACACTGCTGAATAACCTTCACTTTAGCGAGCTTCCGGAGAAACTACATTCAACAGGAGAAACGAAACTTTGAATAGAAGGATCAGTGCCCGTAGCAGTCCTGGAGTTAGGTTATGATGGTCGTGATGAGCTCTACTAGAAAGAAAATCTCTTCTATTCATAGAGGAAGTGCTATCTAAGGGGCTTCTAAGCCCAGCCCTTAAATTCCGTTCCGTAGTTCAATCCGGAACTCCAGATGTGTAAGTAGCGGCCAAGCGGCTCTGTCCTTTTCAAAGAGGTTATCCTTCTCTGTCCCCGCTTGTTAGTGTTATAGGATAGCTCCCCATTCAAGTAAGTCACTTTTCCCGGCGGTTGCTGTCTTCTTTCTAGCCCTTTGTTTAAGATTGGTAGCAGTCCCTTTTTAGCACCACCTTTCCTTTTCTTCTCTTTCAGCAGCCTCCAATCGTAGGCCAGCTGAAGACCGAATAAAGCAGTTCAAGCCCGCTTCTGATCTCAACGATCGCAATCCGTAGGCTAAGAGGAAAGAACCTGAAACCTTCACTTCAGGATAAACAGAGTATCGCGGGGAAGCTGAGATTGCCGTGGGGGAGGGAGCTGGGTCCGTAGCTCATGTTCAAGCAGTCTACGCCCGCCCAGGAATACAGATAAGGAAGTGCAGCCGAAGGTAATGCAATTGTGGAATTCCGTTCAAATAGAAAGCTTTTGCTTTTGGCCAGTTCAAGGTCAGTCGTGAGCTGTAGGCTCAGATAGTAGCGAACCAGAAAAAATTCCCGTAGTTGCATAAGGGGGACGTTGAAAACTTTCCAGCAGATAGTATGGAATACTCTTATCAAAACGAGCACTATACTCTTTCTTAGGGCAGAAACATACTCAAGGAACGCAAAGCTAACCCTAAATATTTCATATTACTTCAGCTCAAAGGTTGTTTACTCAGATATTTCTTAGGATTCGTTTCAGGCGAAATAAAATCAGAAGCTATTTACCCTGTCCGGTGGTTTGAGAAAGAAAGTCGAGACATTCAGAAAGAGAGTTATAGCATTTCTAGGATTAGAATACGGTCCTATTGATTCAATCTTTATGCTTGCTTGGCACGGAACTCTTGTTTCGAGTGAAGGGGAGAGCAGTGGCCCGCACCGCATTCACTGGTAAATTTCCCTCTAGGGGGCGGGGTGTGGAAAGCACTATAAGTTAGTTGACTTCTCGACCAAAGGTAGTCTAGCTCACCCTCCAAGTAGGAATAGATTCTATGAGTCGTGATCCAGTTAAGATAGGGGGCATTTCTAGCATGGAAAATCCCTATTCTTATTGTATAGTGAAAATTACGAGTTGAACATACCTTTTCTTTTCAAGAATAGCCTCCTCTTATCGAAAAGAAGGGTCCGAAGAAGACAGAACTGACCATCCTTCTCATCCCCGTAAGGAAGTAGAGCGCGGCGAAACAATTCCGTCGTTCAGTCGAAGGGGACACTTCAGGATAACCCGAGCAGTGAAACAGAAGTAGGGTTCAGGCCAATCGATCCTATTTCGATTATACGGCTGGGTTCTAAACAAAAAAAAGGGCATTTGAGAAATAGAAATTCTGGTATTTCCATTCCATATAGAAGAAGAAATGAGAATTCTTTCTATCATAAAGGCTGGCCCTTCTTGCTTCATCGGCAATTACAACCAAGGATTGGTTGGTCTTGCACAATAACTGATTCTAGCTATTCTTCTTCAATTTCAATAAGAGTTGGTGAGTGTGAGTGACTCTAAAATATCCCACTTCCAATCCCGGTTCAACAAAGAAGTCAATTAGCAAGACGGCCAGAAATCATCCCTCGCCTGATAACGGATGTTGACAACCAAATCTTTCTCATACCAGCTATCTTTCGCAAGGGCAAGACGAGGTTGAATTCTGAAAGCCATGGAAGGGTGGTCTACGATCACCGGGACCGGATGGCTTCCAGGCTTTGTTCTTCCAACATTTTTGGAATATAGTGGGGGAGGACGTCACCAAAGCTGTAGCGGACTTAATCCTAAACTAGAAGATGCTAAAAGCAATCAATGCGACGCAACGTTTATTCTTCTTATTCCTACCTAAAAGGAAGGGAGCAGTGGAGCCAAAGATGCCCCCAATAGAGGTAGGCACCTAAACCTTCGGAGCCGGTGAGAAGTGAGGCCTAAGATCCTCTCTCTCACTTGACGAAGCGCGCAAGCAATTTATCTTCTCTTTCTATTAGGGGTAGGAGTTACTGAACAGCCACCCAGGCCGCTTAAGGCTTAAGAAAATTCCCTTTAGCTCTACGGATGACTAACAAGGCAGGATCCAAGTGGTCAGATCTGATCGGGATGACGAGTCCTTTGGCAGGCACATTGAGGCAGGCAGAATGCCTGGGCTGTTTGCGGGATTCCTCGAAGGATGCGGCATAGTGGCGCAATATTCTATTTCGGGTATGGCTAGCCAGAATGGCCTTGCTGATAGGAGGAATCGCACTCTCATTGACATATGGTAAGCAATTCACAACTTCCTCTCTTTCTCTGGGGGAAGGCCCTCAAGAAAGACTGCTATGTACATACTAAACAGGCTTCCGTTCCTTCGAAAGCAGTTCCTAAAACACCCTTTGAGATATGGACAGGAAGGAAAGCCTGTTTAGCCTATTTTCTTGGGGTTGTCAGGCAGAGACCGGGGTGGGTGAGATACTCGCTACTAAGGTTCTGAAAGAAGGCAGCTAAATCAGCAATAGAAGAGAACTCCAGATCTATGAATAGCCAACAAAGAGCCTAGCTCGATTACTGGAACTAAACAGCAAGCTGCCCCTACCTTACTTATCGAGAAGGAGTACTGGGACTGAGTAGACTTCTTGTAGTTCTCTTTCCCCTAGCAGCCTTTCCTGCTTTCCCGGTTGCAAGGTTTCGAGCTAACTACAGGATTTGCTTCCTAGCTACTAATACTAATTAGTAGTAGGGAACTTCGAACTAAAGATTTGCTTTAGCTCTAGTTTCAACCCGTCCTGTCCACTCACCACTTATCTCAAAAGCCACTATTTGAGATAAGTTAAGTTAATTCCAAATCAGTCTTTGTGGTTCCATTTCCCTTACGCTCGCTTTTGCTAATGCTACTAGGAAAGAACAGCTAGGAGACGATTAGCTCTAAGTGCCGAAGTCCATAGCTCCTATGATCGCGAGCTGCGGCTTGCTTTGTTCGCATTTATGAAAATGAAAGGCATTTGACCATAGATCCTACAGCAGGAAGGAGGTAAGCGCGGAAGATGGCGGTAACTTTGCGGATTCTTCGGGCTACCACGTCAGCTACCCGCCAGCTTTCATTTCCTTGTGCTGTGTGACTCAGTCCTGTGCTTACCCACCTTGCTTAGCTTAAGTGTTCGCTTGGATATAAGAGGAGAGACTCAACCTCTTTGCACGTACTCCCGGAAGGGGCAGGGAAGAAAAGCATCCCAACAAGAGAAAATGACCTCGTTCAGGGGCTCCTGGTGAAAGTAACTCCACTAGCGGGATTCAGCAGTTAGAAAAGAGAGGGCGATCCTAAGTCAAGTACGTAACATATTAGTAAAGGGCTGACTTCCAGACAGCCATCCAGCACTTCGAGAGAGGAAGACTTGAATCTTTCAAAGCCTATTGACATCAGGTCAGAGAGAGAAGACCGTATACCATAAGAGTTGGTCAGATTAGTAAAAGGCTTAAGCCCTTCCGCAAACAAACCTCAATTCAAGGAGGAAGGGTGTAGGAATATAAGCAAGATTCTAAGGAGTGGGAACGGCATAGCCTTAGTTGGGTGGGATATGTGCCAGAAGAGAGTATAAAAAAGTTTCATGCCAAATGTTCTCAAGCTTAGTTGCATGGAAAAAGGAGTCAACGTGTAGGCGAGATAGCGCAAGTCCTATCCATCTCTTCTTCTCGGAAATGACCAGAAAAGAAGTGAGACTGTCATCCGCCTTCACTGCTATTCGAATTGGGCTCATTGGAAGGACTCCAGTTCGATGAGATCCTTTATGCCATCTTAGCTTCAATCATTAATCCAGTTTAGGAGTATGTGAACTGAAAGATCTTCTTAGCGAATTTCCCCCTGGCACTCCGACAAATCCTATTCTATTACCCGGGGGACTGGTACTGGCTCGCTGGAACTCGCAATGGAACTCTCTTCCTCCCTCCTCACTGGCAGGGCAAGAGAAAGATAACCAAGAAAGTACCCCTGTAAATAGAGGGCATAGCACTAAGCTTTCTTCTCTTATGATAGAAAAAAGAGGCAATACTACTTATATTTCTTTTGCTCTCTCGATCGACTATATAACTAAATGAGCAAAGACAGAACTCTAACTCTTCTTTCTCTTTAGATACAAGAAAACAAAACCTATTATACAAAAGTGTAGTGCTTACCTCTTTCTTGCCTTGCTTAATTTAAGGCTTTACCCCTCGTTTCACTGAACTTACTTCCATCCTTTGACTTCGATCTCTGAATAGTGCTATTAACTCAACCTAAGTAATGAGATGAGCTTTTTCTCTCCCCCTCGGCTCGGGGAACTTTCGCTAGAATCAGGAGCTTTATAGCCTTTCTAGAGTCAAGTAAGGCAGAGCTTACAGTAGTGGCATCGGAAGGTAATCTCCTTAAATAGATGAGGTAACGAGACTATCAGACATGCTACAGGGCACATGTAGAGTTAGAAGTTCTTTTATTTAGCTTAAAGGTAAGAGTTTGTAAGGTAAGGTTTTTAACTGACGCTTTCCACTAGGAAGGATCCTTGCTTTATCATATCACAGAGGCGCTTGATTAGAAACGGTATAAAGGATCCACTTTATCTCAAGTGAAAGCAAGGCAAGTTCCCAAAGCCTGTTCTCCATAGCCAGCGATCCTATCCAAGTCGAAAAACTTCAAAGGCCTATTTATATTAATAACGCATCAAATCGAATTGAAATGATAGTTCACCGATAACGGTGAATAAAGGTAGGTTTCAACAAGAAGGAAGCTAATTAACAGGGGAGGGGATGGTTGCTCTATACACCCTATATTGTACTCGCTCACGATCATTTGGTCTCGCAATTTCTTTCCAAAAGATCATCAATCAGCCAGATTAGGCAGGGATAGTTGGAGGACTAGAAAAACCAGTACCCGTCCCCGATGGTTGGAAGGGAAAAGGAGTACGCATGTATCGGTGGCAGTTCAAGCCGAAGACTCACTATCGTCACGCTGTCTAGCCCCTAACTAAATTAACCCTTCCCTTTCCAAGTGAGTGTTCTTTTGATGTTTGATGCTTTTTCCCGCCAGAAAGTGAAAGTGGGAAAGCTGCTCCTGCGGTTTCTAACGCAAGGAATTCGTTGAAATTTGAACCCCGGTAGCCGATCCAATCTAATGCGATTGCCTGCTGCCGTCTGTAAAGCAAAACTCTTTCCCTCATAATAGCTTATCTCTGTACTGCACCAACCGCGAAGCTCTTGGAAACCTTTAAAAGAGAATTTTGAAGTTTCATTACTAGTTCAAGTAGCTCGCTTTAAGGCTTTCAACAAGCAGATCTTTACTGTCATAGTTCGGGTTTGGCCATGTGTGATCTAAACCGAAAAAAAAGAAAGCCCGTTTTCTAACTATTGAATGAGATAGAGATTGGAAGGAAAGCTCTAAGTAAGAGTCCGGAGAGTGCTCTTCTGAGCCAAAACCATGCCATGAAGCGCGTTGGAGCGGGTTAGACTGCTCCCCCCTATGTGGGAGTGAGCCCCCCCCATATATATATAAAATGTCATGTATAAGGATTTGTTCTCTTCCTTAATCTCTGTTCAGCCTCAGCCTTGGCAGAAGGTTTTGGTATGACGGTTGGCCTCTTTCAGAAGGTTCAGCTCGTCAAACTGGATGGTCTGACCAAGGAGATGTGCATAGCTGCATACTACGGATTAATCAATTGGGTAAGTCGTCAGGCTGGTTCTTTCTGTTTTCTCGTGGGATTCCCAAGGTGCCTTGTCTAAGGCGGATCCTCTCTTCTTTTCCTTTACTTTAGCAGCGTCCGGGTTCTTTCTTTTTTGAGGCAGGTTTTTTTTTAGAATCCCCCGCTAAACCAAAAGAAAGGCTAACAGGGGATTCGCTCAAAGCAAAGAAGCTAGCGAAGCCAACCAACGACGGAGTTGGAAAAGGAGGGAGGAAATCGACTCTTTCTACTGATGCGGGAAAGAGGCACCGAGACTATACTATTGACGAAAGATGGGCTAAGTCAGGAGGCGAGATAAATGAATTCCATCCAGCCCCGCTTTTGAAGAAGCAGAATGCCGCTTTAGCCCAGCCCCTATCCAAGGTCACTACCTAGGAAGATCCTTTCCCGCCCTTCTTTAATAGAAAGAGTCCCTTATAGTGGAAGTGCAGCATCATCCGCAAACTAGTACCTCAGCTGCTACTTGCCTCGATCCGCTAGTTATCTGGTTATGGCTTCCCAACTCTACTTCTCTTTATCCAGACACACGTCGTCTCGCTCCTTCCCTGCCTAGCAAGAGCAAGTCAGAGTAAAGGTCAAGCAAGAACTAGACCTCTTCTATCCTACTTCTACATTGCACATTTCCTCTGAGCCACTGATGCCGGTAAAGTCGAGCTAGTTCACTCAAGCAAGGTAGCAATAGTTCGGCTTAAACGAGTACTAGCAAACCACTGCTCAAGCCTATGAATAAGGGTGACATGCTGATCTATGCTATCGATCTCTTCTCTTTTTGGCTTAAATAAACACAATCACCAATTGAATAAATCTCGGTATGTCAATCGGAAGCTCAAGAAGAGAGAGTATCTTCCTTTCAGTAGCCTCTGGTCTTGCAGTTGGGTTTCCCCGCCCAAAGCAGCCTTCTAATGATTCCGTTAAGGCAAATATCCCATAATAAGATATACGAATAAGACGGATCAGACCGAACTGCCAATGCATTCATTCCATCTCCACCGGAATCCAATAGGGGGATAGAGAGTTGGCTATCTCATTGAATTGACTCAGTAAAGTGCTTTTATCTAAGAAGAAAAGAAAGAATACATTCACTTTCATTACGGGGAGGGGGTCTAGAGTAATAAAAGAGTAATGGATTCAGGCTTTGGTATACGATCGGTATCGGATCCTTGAATCCAGACCCATGCTTCCTTCGTTAACTATGACATTCACATCAGGAAATGGGATCGAAAGAGTCGGGGTGCGGGCTTACTCGAATCGGGCGCACTTCTTTTTTTTAGAATTAGAAAAAGCACTCAACAAGGAAAAGAATGAGGTCAAATCTGAGGTGTACCAAACCCACTTTATAGCAATGTGGGGTGTGAGCTTGAATATGCGTTGGGAGCTTCGATCTTAGGACTAACTTAATCCTTCCTCCTTCTTCTCTTGGGCAACCCAAATGACTCTTTCTTTTGAGTATCGATGGGAAGAACAAGCAGAAAGACTTCCGTTTCCACAAATTCCACTAATGAGAATGATGAATAAGGACATGAAGTCCTTACTCGAAATGGCATTCTTTATTTCCTTAATTTCCATTGAAAATGTGCCGCAGAGCAGCGGGATGATTCATATGGAGTTTGAGTAGGATTTGCACATTCCCCTTTTGATGAGGTACTTTCAAGTGATTGAGTCAGGACTTTCAAAGTTGTGTCAGAAGATTGAAGAGGTGAAAACGAAAGTGACTTAGCTTGAGCGCCAACAAAGTGGGAATTTCAGCTATAAATGCGAACATCTCTCTCTTAATCTTACATACGATGATAGGGAGTTTGAACAGCTAGAAGCCAGGTTCATGGGTCGCACGCCCTATCTAGCCCAGTTCTAGCAGCTAGTTTCAGGAAACAACCTGCATCTAATTGAATTGATGATTTCTCCCCGTCTTGAATAGAAAAAGTAGAAGTGATCGAGAGGTTCCGGAGCTGATAGCATTTTCCTTTCTTAGGGTCGGGATCCCATTCTCTTTATCTATGAGGTCTACCAGGCTGAACCTTTACACCGACCGATATGAGAAAGCAAAGTGCATTCAAGGTCCTTCTGTACTGACTTCAATAAAGAAGAAAGGGTAGCTTCAAGCCGCCGTACCAATAGCGAGAGCAGCCGAAGAAAGCCATGTGGCTGGAAATCCAACTATTCCTTTTCAGTTCAGGCCGGTTCGTTCAAGGCCATTAGTTCAACCGCTTCTTGCCCTACTACGCTTTCATTCATGTCAACGGAACCAGAGAATTAGATAAGGCAGGGGCCCCTTTAGGCCGGGTTCAGGTAAAGAAGGGTCTCCGGGGGAAAGGAAGGCACAGTTGCACTAGCGGGAAGGGACATGACAGCTGAGAGGGAGAGCAAAGAGCACAGCCGCATCGAGGTCAGCAGCATCAAATCAAAGAGACTGGTCCCATTCTCTAGTCAATACCTGCCAAAGAAAGAATTCAAAATTTCTTTTTATTTTTTCTTACCAATAAACTAACTGCTAGTAGGAGAGGGGGTCCATTACGTCTTAGCTACCTCTAGAATAGCCAGACATTCTTGGCAAGGTTTCAGAACGGTGGGCGGTAAATGAAAAGTATGGCAGTAAAGAAAGCAAAGAAAGCTATAGCGCGCCCCTCAACAAGCGTTAGCGCATAGCACAACCAAATGGAGGTGTGGGTGGGCTCGGAAAGGAAGAGTTTCGATTCCAAGCCAAGAGCTGTAGGATATTTCGTAGGTGAAGGGAAAGAATCATGTATGAGGCCTAAGCCGGAGACCGCCCTTCTGCTGCTTTCCTCGCTCCCTAAGTCTGATTGAAGCTCTCGAGCCCGTTCCGAATGAGATATTAAGCTTGGTTGGCCTTCAGTCTTTCTGGAGATTGTTCTGAGAATGAAAAGAAGAAATCAATGCTGCGAGGCATGGCTTGCTTACCCTACGAGGCTAAGCATGTAAAGGCTTAGGTCGAAACCTAACCTGATGGATAGACAGATTACTTAACCGAAGGAGAGAGAAATTCACTACTATGTTCCACCTGATCTACGACCATGGCTTCGCTAACGCTCGCACTGAGATTCTCCCAGCCTTGCCGTACAATTTAAAGTAAAGAAAGCAAGTGGGGCAGGCTAAGATTCTATTCGAAGTTAAAGGATTCAATCTTACGCCATCTTCAACTCTTATCGAGATCCGGAGTTTTTCGAGAAAAGGTCCCATCCTTCAATATCATGATTGGGTCAACCAGGCCAGATCATGAGTAAAATATCATGATCGGGTCGACCAGGCCAGATCATGAGTGAATAGAAAATCGAAAACGTACATAGCTGTTCCAGCTGAAATACTTGGAATAATTCTACCACTTCTACTAGGAGTAGCCTTTTTAGTGCTAGCTGAACGTAAAGTAATGGCTTTTGTGCAACGTCGAAAGGGTCCTGATGTAGTGGGATCATTCGGATTGTTACAACCTCTAGCAGATGGTTTGAAATTGATTCTAAAAGAACCTATTTCACCAAGTAGTGCTAATTTCTCCCTTTTTAGAATGGCTCCAGTGGCTACATTTATGCTAAGTCTGGTTGCTCGGGCCGTTGTACCATTTGATTATGGTATGGTATTGTCAGATCCGAACATAGGGCTACTTTATTTGTTTGCCATATCTTCGCTAGGTGTTTATGGAATTATTATAGCGGGTCGGTCTAGTAATTAGGGGGCGGCCGTTCGGTCGCCTATGATACTAGGACCAATAGGTCAAAAATGGGTTTGTGCCGCAGGTGTTGAACGATCTACTCTACACAGGTGTGGGCTTACAGGGCTAGGGCTCATAAACCCCTTCTTTCATTCATCAATAGGACTCTGGTTGGTGACTTTTCCGGGCCGGAATCGATAAGATAAATGGAAGTCATAAAAAAGAGATCTTTCTCTTCGCACCTCAGATCAAGAGGCAATGAAATTGTCAAGCTGGCCTATATATAATAAATAGAAAGATATTAATAAAAAGATTCGCTGTCTTTTAACCGGCTGTTCTTTTTTGTCAAGGCTACTAAGGCGACCGGTTAGGGAGCGCCTACTTTACTTAAAAAAGATAATGAGAATGGCTTATTCAAAGGGGAAAAGGTATACTTAGCCCTACAAATAAAAAATGTTGTAGGGCCTGAGGCCCCCTTCGAATCCGTAAATTTGAAGAGCATGCCGCAACAAAAGGATGGTCCCCTATGCATTTCATTCTTTCCGGAAGGAAAAAAAAGTACCCCTCATCATGGTGAACCTCTCCTTGTGATCGGGATGAGGTAGATGCCTTCCAGCCGGGGGGCGGATCGAATCGGAGTTTCCTTAGGTAGCCACCGACCTACAGTTATCCTTAAACTTCCGTGCTTGGTGGAGAAGAAGCGAACAAAGGTACGCTCGCTTGCTGTCTTGTTCTCTGCCGCGAACTGGGATCGCTCGCCAGCTAGGTCAGATTGGAGCAACATTGTATGAGAACATATTACCCATATTTGGGGACAAGGGGCGGAACGACCTCTCGATCTACTTACTGCAGCCCAGGAAGAAAAACATCGTCTAGGCCTTCTCTGTTGCTCCGATCTCCTCTACGCCTAGGACGTTGTCTGGGCCAAGAGCCATAGTTAGTTGCTGTTTCTATTTGGTTGTTTTTTTTTTCGTTGTTGATACCGGCAAGACCCAGCCAGATGATGTCTGCTGGTTGGTAGTGAGAGGATTCTTAGTACCTGCATACTCAAAAGAGAGCGCTGGTTAAAAAACAATCATTTTATTTTGTTTCTTGCTCTCTCTTAGCAGCGGGAAAGGGGTCTATCTATCTGCCTAGCTTTGGTGGATTTCCCTCAACGCAATCTACAGAAATTCTACGAATCCCTTGGTGGATAAGTCCGACGACTCAGCAGCAGTGCGGAATTGACTTTCTCGTCCGGTGGATCTGATCTATAGTTAGGGGGCAATACATACCAAAAGGTTCGAAGAAAGAAGGCGCATAAGAGTATATAACCAACCCACCCTTCATAACCTATTCACATTAGTGAAGCGGCTGAATGCATAAGGGAAGTGCACGTTTGTGAGACCTTAGTCAGGATGCATAGGGGAGTCAACCTACGAGCACGGAAGAGCGTGGTACCGCTGCCTTTTTCTAAGTAAAGGTCAGATTCTTAGCCCTGTTGATGACTCCATCTAAAATACAATAGGGGCAGCCGGCTGCTCGTTTAGTATCTTGAAGAAAGTAGGCCTACCTTGTTTGTTGTGATAGGGGGCACGTCGAAGGCAGAAAGCGAATTCAACATTGGGGCTTTTGTGACCTTTTCAGACCTTTAGATCTGTTGGTTTATAAGGTCTTTTAACGGGCTAATATAGTATAGAGCAACTCTAGGGCTTAGAGAACTAAACTGCTAGTGAAGTTACGTTCAGTTAGTGGATAAGGTTTTTCTTCCTTGTTTGGTATCCAGTGTTGATCAAAATCTTCTTTGTTCGGGTAGCGAGGCCTTTTCCCAAATTTTAATTATTGTAACCGAGGTACGAAGTGACTCGACTGAAAGGAGAGGGGGATGGCTCTCATGGAAATCTTTTCACTCTTGAACTTTATGGGAGCAGGAGCTGGGAACACCTTGTATAGTAAGGGCGAATAACTCCACTCGCTCGCACAGTAAGCTAGTGCAGTAAGCCAGTTCCAGGCGAAGGGTTGGAGGCAGGCCAGGTCAGCTACTCGCACAGCATGATTAGACTTCAGCGCCCGGGACGTAGAGGATAAGATCAATTACGCATTAGGTATAGGAAGGACTTCTTACAGGAGCACAGGAGAACACCCATTATCAAGGATAGTAGCCGACTAGCACTCACAAGAAGGCACTGATGGGATGAGTTCCTTCCTTGGCGAGTAAAGAGATTCTCCAGATAACTATTACTAAAGATTCAAGAATCAATTTCCTAATCACGAAAAGTGGTACGGTCCCAATGAAAGTCTCTCTTAGCTGGTTTACGGGCTTCGAAAAAATCATAATAAAATAAGAACCACTGTCATAACTCCAAGAGTGAATTGCCGTAACTGCTCAGGATGTTTCGAGTTGACTGGCTTTAGTTCAGACAGCTGAAACAGGATCGTAAACTGTCATCCTTCCGCGGGGGTGGGGATTCAGACCGATGAGGGACGTAGGAATTGCCCTTAACTGCCCGGCAGGCTGAAATAGCTTTCTCGGGAGCCTGACGGAAGTCAGGGTATTCAATCCCATGATATTCAAAGAGCAGGGCCAGGGGTTCGACTAAGACATCGTAAAGCGGGTCCAGGTTTTAGGTTATACCAAAAATGGATCGGAAAACGACTACCTCCCTATTTGCTGCTAAAAACAGACTCTGGAAGAGGTTTTTGCTAGGATGAATGTCATTTATATTTATTTTCAATCGCATTTTCATAGAGAATGTACTCTTTCATATTCAATCTTTTAACGATGCTTGCTATAATCAAGGGAATAAAGGTTCAACCACTTTTTTTTTAACGCAGATTTTCTTTTCTTCGAAACCTCGCGTAGCCAGTTCAGTAATCGTATCAATTTTGATAGGTTTACTAAGACCCTATTTAGAGAAGTACTCAATAGGGAGCTCAGGTAAAGGGATGCAAACCGCAGTTTGAGTGACCGTTGCCAAGGAAGGCCTAAAATCAGGGTGCCACTTTCGAACAGTGAGATAATGCTTTGTTATCATCCAAGGTCCTATAGTAAGAGCTCTTTTGTAATCCTCTCCATCAGATCAGTAAATTTGAGGATGAAGTAGTCGTGGCCCAGGTCAATGAAGTCAATCTCCCTATTTGGTCTCCACATTTTCATAATTTTCAAATTGATAAATTTTTACTCTACTGTCTTACCCAGAACCTTAACTATAAGAGACTTACTCCATGGTGGTTTTCTTTTAAGTTTATCTATTAATGTTGATCACAGGGGGACAATTCGAAGGGCCTGGTTATGGATCTGCTGCTCATCTTCTTCCCACTCGTCTGATTTAAAGCCTTCAGACTCCGGTCCGGTTCCGAGATCTCAAGATAGCATGAGCCCTTGTGCTGTACCTGCATGAGAACATCACGAAAGGACAGTGGTTGATTACCGTCTTCTTTTGATCGCTTTCATGGTCCGGGACTCTTCCCCAGGTCCGGAGGTAGCTCACAGAGGTCGCCATTCTTTAGCCTTTCATCGGTTGTTAGGCATTTGTCATTTTTTCTATTTTCTTTTTATATTATAGCGATTCCCTTAACATAGAAAAGCTACTAGAGCAGAGCTAGTATCCGGCCTAAAGCTCTTGAACTAGAGGAGGGGTCTAGCATACTGAAACATAAATGTAGCTATAAAGCCTTTTTTAGCATCTTCCTTGCGGTCTCCTATATCAGAACTTTCAAACTTTTTTTTGCAAAAATTGCCATGAAAGTTATTCCAGGATTTTTGCTTCTGCCTATCCGGCAGCCCTTTCCCGCTGTTCACTACTCTTATCTTCTGTCCTATTTCGCTAGCATGATTTTTTTTAAAAGTTTCATTCAAGTTGTTATTAATAAAGTAATTTTGAGAGACTTTTTACAGGTGAACTACTTCCTATTCGATTGCTTTAACAAAAGCCCTCTTACTAAATCCAATCGGCTAATATTGGATAGACCCTTGCTACAGATCAGAAGAGTACATCATACCATTATAAATATGATTACAAAGAAATAGAATATAAGAATATGAGGATACTACATATGAGTATTTTGAAGTATAATGTAATACCAATAGTTAGAGGAAAGAATTCCCGATACGATAAATGGAAGAGAATACGGCAAAGAGGAAATGCGGTAGACGAAGAAGTAACAGAAAGAAAGGTAAACCAGAATAGCAACAGCATGGGCGGTGATAGCAGATCGGATACCATGAATATTCTTTTATAAGAATAAGAAAAAAAAACGAATACGGATGCTGAAATTAAGACATATGCCATAAAGTAAACCATGACTGGAGACAGGGTAAACGAGGGAGCTCTTGCTCCAGTTGGACTTTTTGATGAGCTCCTAGCGGGCCTGTGTGCCAATTCACTTTTTTTCATCTTCTTCCTTTATCCTGATCTTGGTTTGAAGAATCTCCAGTTGTGCTTTGCTTTCAGTTCAATAACTTTATCTTCTATCACTTATAACTTTAGCATTATTTCGAAGTCTGGATATTCCCTTTCTTTCGGTCCCCCTGGAAAAGGGATATCTTTCTGAAACTCTGTACTATAGCTATCTATTTACCCTAGCTCTTGTGCTCTGGAGAATAATCAGAGAAGGTGTCTAAAAGAGGAAGCAGAGGTTCTTCACTTCACGTGACATAGCTACGCTCAGGTTTCAAAACTTCGCGTCGGGTTCACTGAAGTGAAATCTTGTTAAAGCAAACTAACGCTTGGTTGAACCTTAGGACGGTAGCGAAAGGGTGGTCTACGATCAGCTAGCTAACCGAGGCAATTCAAACTAACTGCATACTAAATTGCATTTATAACCCAGCGTAATTGCTTTTCTCCAGCGGCTCTTTTTCCTATATTCTTTCAGATTGCCATGCTACGTCTGCCCACTACAGAGCAAGCCTGACTCCCGTGAGCGGGTCCGCTGGCTCTTAGTACGGCTTTTTACTTTAGGTATGATAAGAACTCGAACTCAACTTCTATTCTTTCAAGAGAAGGCACCGAGATCCCCCGTAAGCGTCGTTTGCCCGTTGCCAATAGGATCGACACTTAGGTAATAATATTCAATTGTGTAAAATAAAAGGGACCGGAAATCTTGAGATCAAAAGGTTGTTCTAAAGGACTGTAAATCCTTGCTCCTAGGATTACTTGAGGGGTTGGTTTTAGGGATCAAGAGGAATTCCTAATTACCTTACTTACCCTACTAGTATAGTGTCTACTGACTGAGTCGTGAATTAGATTGGATGGGCCGATGGGGAATCCAATTAGGAATTGTGGAAAGGGCTGAAGATACTATGTATCAAGACTGGCGATAGGATCTGAATGCTCAGTCATTTTCTATTTTAAAATTTTCTTATATATTAAATTTTAAATTTAAAGTAGAAAATTTAATCAGAATTGGAATGAAATTCATTCTCCTTGTCTCTCTTTTCCCAGAAAATAAAATGGAGAGGTGAGTTGATGTGGTTATTGGATCCGTCGGGACTGACGGGGCTCGAACCCGCAGCTTCCGCCTTGACAGGGCGGTGCTCTGACCAATTGAACTACAATCCCAGGGAAATAAGGTCTATATAAAATTCTTATTATTTTGATTCTCTTTATTCGAACCATTTAGTTTCGCCGTGTTGTAACAGAGACGCGAATGATATACTATATATTTATTATATTATTATTAAATATTCATTTATAAGATAATATATATATGAATGCAGTAGACTCATAGTAGGCTAATTTTTAACTAAGCGGTAGAGTCAGGCCTTTAAATTAAAGGCCCCCAGAAAGAGGCTTAAGTCATCGGTTCAAATCCGATAGATAAAGTCCGCGAAACTCCTGTCTTAGTCTTCATTTTTCAACAGAGGATATAGATATGAAAAAAAAGGTAACCGCCTCGTTTTTTTTTCGTTTTTAAGTAGAATGTTCATTATGATGATAAGTAGTCGATTAGGAGAACTGCTATGTCACTACAGGGTATACTCCTCTTCACTTCATGTTTCATTATTCATATTTTATGTTCTGGGGCATAGATATTCAACCCCTATTTATTATGAATCGCCAAAGTCTTCCTCCTTCTCCATTGTTCCAATCAGATCCGAAAAATGAGAAATCAATCAAAAGTCAGTGGACCTGAATTGAATCATGACTATATAAGCTATTCTGATATTAAGATTCAATATAGATGAAATCGTGGAAACGGACCTTTTATTTCCTTGGACCACGTAAGAATTCGTCGTCCGGTTGAATCTTCTTGTTCCTGGATGCTCCATAAAAAAAAAATAGCTATTCCTTTCCCCCACCGAGAAAGGTTCATTCCAAGTCACAAGAGCAATCTTTCTTTTTTTTTTATGGTAATGCAATGCAAGAGGTCGGAAATCAGGTTGTTTCTGATGATGAAAAGAGCTTTTATGTGAAATTTATGAAAACCCTCTATTTAAAAGTCGGCAATGTTAGAAGACGACTGTCGTGATGGTCAGATACCTACGGTCGGTATATCTTTGAAAGCTCAGACAGAGAGAATAAACGGACTCCTCGAAGGCTACTTAAGGCACTTTAGTGCAAACCAGAAGGACTGGAGCTGTTGGATATTGCTCAGTACTACTACAATATAACTTAACAACCAAAAAGCTCTGCGTCGAACTTCAGCCCCCTCGAGTTGGCCACGGGGCCCTCTGACGCCCCACACCATTGCGACAGGAGGGAGCTTGCCCATCAGCCTACTTTGCCAAGAGGTGGCAGGAGGGTAACGACCTAGCCCAACCTACTTAAACAGCCTAAGGGCCCGGTCTGAAGAAAGAAGAAAGTAGACCTTGTAGAGAAGCGGATAGAAAAGATAGCCTATAGACTAGACTCAAGCGACCAGCCCGGTGAAAACTCACCCCGTATTCCATGTAAGTCAGTTTACTTCGATTAGACCAGACCGACCCAGAGAGGAACGTGCCCACGAGGGCACCACCATATGTTGTAGATGAACCTACTAAAGAAGAAGTTGAGTATATCATAGCTGACCGCACCATGGGCTAGCCCGTACACCGACTGCACGAAACGAATGGAATACTACTTAGTCAAGTAGAAGGGCCAATGATGATCAAATGGCCGGGGTCTGAGTCCTGTCTTGTCCTTGAGGACTCTCATGTCCTTCTTTCCTTCGCTTGGGACTCACTCCATGCTGAGTTAGAGATTCCTCACTACGCGCATCCGCAAAGACAGGGTCCTAAGTGGATTACCTCGGTTTCACCACCTAGCAACGCTTGAGTAACAAAGAATATGAAAACTTGACTAACATGATGGTATCTCGGTGTGGAAGAGCTGGTCCTCGATATGGAAAGGTGGGCCGATTCTTTATGCCTTCTCGCCTGCCTTGAAGATGAACCAGCCACCATCACCACTCGTGGTTCACGTCTTTCGAAGAACTATCGCTCTGGCGAATTCCAAATAAGATACGAATGAATCCTAGGGCACAATGGAATGAGAAGGCTTGGAACTATACTGATTGATTGGCAGTAATGCAAAAAAGCAAAAAATAGAATAAAGAATAGGGAGAATGCGGATTTGGTGGTACTTGAATTGATACTCATCATGCGAATTGGAGAGCATGCCCCTAAGGGTACTCCTTTATTAGAAGTTATTTAAAGATGTCTTTTTGATTCAACAGCGGAAAAACATAAAACAATTCATGCTTACTACAGGTTCTATTTGGCTTGTCGAAATACAGATTAATCAACATTTTGGACCTCGATTGTCTACCTATCGCCATGCCTTAACCCATACTAATCGGAGACTTGAATTGGTAATTGATTCTTCCTTGATTTAAGGCTGGTAAATTCCCAGATCCATAGCAAACATCTCCTGCTTGATACAAATATAAAGGAAAATGCGTAGGATGCCCGCTAAGGTATTTCTCCTGGCGGCCGAGTTGGAAGACCAGAAAAAGCGGAATCGTTTTTGCGGGTCAAATCGTTTAAAGCAAAGATTCCATTGGTGTTCCATAAGCCCTATTCAGTCCTATTTTATTCACTCTTAGAATAAGAGGTCAAAATTTCTTGTTAGCGTACTCAATCAAACGGGTGATTTTCTCCCCGACTACGGATCCCACACTACCCGCTATAAAAAAAAGTCAGCATCCATAACCCCAAACGCTACAGGAATACCTTTTTTTTGCCATTTGTGATCGAACAACCTAGAAACAGTTGTAGCCTACATAACCTAAAAACCAGACCAAGGTTAGAAGGTATCAGATCTATGCTCGACCCCTTTTAAAAACCCAGTTCCTGTACTGAACTCGACTTTTATTTAAATAGTAAAGTAGTCTGGTGGAATAGGCCCTCCTCACCACTCCCCTCCCCCCCTTTCATGGAAGAAGTAAAAAAATACAACTCACCATAAAAGGGGCCTTCTGTTCACTGAATTAAAATAGTCCTGCTTTTTTCACTGCGCTACTTCAGACCCTCTCTACTAGCCTAGCCAAAACCACTGCCGGTCAATACAAGCCACTTCGATCGGAATACAGATTAAGATCGTAAAAACATGAGCTCCATCCATTGAAAGTATATTTGAACAACTTTCAACGGCGTTCATTTCTGAAGAAGTGGTAGTTAAAGCACAAAGGCTAAGATCGTGAAGACACGAAAATAACAAAAACTGAAGCGCGAATGGGTCAGACCAATGTGATCCCCAAACCGCTATATGTTTTTGAATTTCGATACAAAGGCGACTCAAGAAGAAAATGCATAAGAGAAATACCATAATTCAAAAATAGGATAGAGTTAAGGGAGAAATGCCGCTGCTGATAGAGTTATCTTTCCAAACAGACTGAAAGCCTGTACGAGTAGTGAATGAAGAACTATATTGAGACTTGGTTGTTGACCAAAGAAAAACATGGGAATTGGGGGCATTGCTTGGGCCGAGTCTTGTATAGACTGGCTACCTAGCAAGAAAAAGAGAACTTACTGCAAGAGAAGGGGAAGATTTTAGCCCCAACGACAAGCGAACCTACGGGCGGGGCATTTTCGGGGAGTAGCCCGCTTCCCGTTACTCAATACGGAAATTCCTCGCACATAATTAAGGGAGCCATTGAAAGGTGACTAAAACACCAGAAACGGGGACTACCCGAGCTAATGATAGAGGCAAGAACACTTTCCGGCCAAGTCCCATTAATTGATCATAACGATATCGTGGAAATGCTGCACGGACCCATATATATAGGAACGGAAAAAGAATCACCTTGATACTAAACCAGATTGAGCCCGGGATCCTCTTGGAAATAGGAAGATCTAGGATAGGCGACCAACCTCCTGGAGAAAGCGATGTGCATAGACCAGGTGAGTAAGGATGCAGCTCCGTGGACCGCTCGTCGGGCCTGATAGGTGGTGGTATCACACCCTTCTCAAAGGAACCGTACGTGACACTCTCGCGTCATACGGCTCCGTCCCGGAATAAGGACCTCCTCTTTCCTTTGACCAAGGGGTTCTCGAACCAACCTGTCTTCCCTTTCTATTCTTTGGTAAGCGGTTTCTTTTCATTCATTCATTGATTGACGAAAGGGTGGGATGTAATTCAGCTTGAAAGTCCAAGCGCTAGCGGTAGAAGCTAGTCGCCAGAATAGAACTTCCGGGCCTCCCACTAACCAATTACGTTACGACCACTGAACAAACTTGGTTGACGAACATGGTTTATGCGCCGCTAATGCAGCGGCTTGCCGAGCATTTGACAAAGTAACACCATCCATTTCAAATGGGATTTGTCCCGTGGACACACGAGCAATCCAACCCGTAGGATTTCCTTTTCCTCTTCCCATTCTTACTTCCGTGGGTTTCCCGGTAATAGGGATATCCGGGAAAACTCTTACCCATATCTTACTATTTCTTCGGAATTGTCCGCTCATAGCACGATTGAATTGTCCGATTATAGCACGACGCGCTGCTTCAATGGCTAGATTTGAAAGACGACCGGCTCTACAACTTTTAGTGCCATATCTTCCAAAACCAAGTTGTGTACCGTCCGGTTTGCAACCTCTACTACATCTGCCTTTACGATATTTACTATATTTCGTACGTTTCGGATATAGCACCACGTCCCCCTGATTTTTGACTATAAGAAATCCACACTTTGACACCTAAGATTCCGTAACGAGTAGATACTTCCGCAGAAGCATAATCTATTTTTTTGTTAAATACATTACAAGATGTTTTTCCATACTTTCCGCATTCAGTTCTAGCTATTTCCGCACCTGCTAATCGACCTGAACAACATATACGGATCCCCTCTATCCCATTTTTCATTCCTAATTGAATATCCTTCACTATTTTACTAAAAATGGAACGAAATGATCTTCTTTTCTTCTTCGGTTGAAAAGAGATGTCTTGAGCAATCGGAGAAGCACTTTGATAAACAGATTTGATCTTGACCGATTCCATTAAGGTATTAGTCTTTGTTCTATTAGACAACAAAGATCGCATTTTTTTCACTTCGTTCAAATAAAAGTTGTACCCGTATGGAATTCTTCTGTTTTTCAGTATGATCTCTATCATCATCTCTATTCCCTTTATCAATTCTTCTATCCCACCGAGATCTATGAATTTTTCTATCAATTTCATTACCTTATCCTTAGCCATGAGGTTCCAACATTTTCTCCTTAATTTACCTAGGAGTTTTTCCCGGGCATCTTCAAAAAATAGGTTATTATACACTCTAACTCCATCCCTTGGAAAGAAAAAGGTAGCACCGAAGAAAGGAAAGAGCGAGATGGTTGTTTTTGTTCTTCCCGCGAAGCGAAGATCATTCGCCAAGCGAATGAAGTGGGTCAACCTCTTTTTGGCTTCGGCCAAACACTTTTTCTCGCTGGTCGAGCTTTCTACAAAAAAAGCGATGCGAGAACGTATTCTCTTATCTAAGCTTCTTCCCTGTTGTGCATTAGCTCTCTTCATCGTAGATGTTTCAGCCACGCCCGGTGCCACGAAATGATTGAGAACTAGGACGGGATCAAAATGAATTTTCTTCTTTGTATTCAATAAGTATTGCATGACCGAATAATTCAAGGAAGGGCGCACTGCGGAGAGGGTCCTTTTAAGTAGATGACTTGTCGGGCCGTCGGACTTCTTTGGGAAAAAGAACTTGAATAACTTCGTTTTTTTGAAGGAATCGTCATTTTCTATCAGAAAGGCCATGTCATTTACAATCTCGGCGTATTTTGGATGTTTGAAGGCCCCACTGACCCGAAGTGATTTAGAAAGATTCTTCTTTATCGATGGCGATCGGTCATGGTATCCATAGCCTTGCTTCTTTTTTGGCCAAATCCTGATTTCGTTTTGACGGTCGTCGAGCCTGATCGACTCGACTCTTTTCCCTGTCCTCCGGCCTCTCACTTCGTTTCGTTTTTCTTTTGTACCGTCGCTTGAATAAAGACACTCGATCGGCCCGACTTTCCCCAATGGCAACCACCGGCCCTTCCCCTTTCCGGGTCTGGATTTTTCGCGTCGTTTCAGTCGTTGTGGTCGACGAGGAAGAAAGAAATGAATGAATGTTCTTTTTGGAAAATGTATAATAATACACCTACCGAGACGAAAGCCAAAGGTCCGTCTCGTAGGTGGACGTATCGAACCGAAATAAGATCTCAGATTGACATCTTGATATACTGATTTACCATAATAATAAATAGAGTCAATGGTGACTCCGCCGTGGGAAGAGCCCCTTCTTTCTTGATAGGGGGGGCTCCCATTCACCAGCGCAGACTAAAAGTGCTCTCCGAACCGTGCTGGATAGTCACCCATCACACGGCTCTCAAACCCAACCTGTGGTGAATCCCGGGAGACAAAGTCAAAGCGCTTGATCCTTTGCCCTATACTTTGAGATGCTCCTCCCCGCCGCAGCGACGCTGCTCGTGATAGGCTTAGCTTTAAGCCGCTATCGTTCGGTTCGGATAAGTCAAGTCCCTTCGGTCGGTTCGCTCAGGTGGTCTTCCCTTATCTTCCCTAACGTTCAGAGTTGTTCTGCTTTGAGAAAGGAGCACCGGCCGAGCGCCCTGAATGAATAAGAAATGGACAGGAGAGGAAATCAATGATTCTTATTCGACTGAGTTGAAGCTAGCAACATGTCGATTACACACCGGAGGTTGGTAAGAACTGAGGGACAATGCCCTCCTAACCTAAGTGGGCCTACCAGCGAAGCAACTGGTACTTGATCGGACGGAGGGTGGTTTGGTTTCGTGCAAAGCCCTCGCAGCAGGAAGAGGCAGTTGTCATTTGAAAGGAAAGGCCCGGTTTCCAAACCTGCGCACCCCTTTCTATTCTATTATATTAGTAAAGCAACCTTTTGCCTTTATTGAGGCGCTCTAAGCGGCTTACTTACTAATAAAGCGGCAACAAGCACCTTCTTTCTCAAAGTCAAGTTTCTCGCTTCTTGCTTTAGAAAGATTGCAGCCTTAGCGCTTTACTAACTAATAGAAAAGAATCAAGTAAAGGGGACTCTATCATGATCTTACGAATTTAAAACTTTCTTTACTGAGCGAGACTCTATCCATATCCCTACTAGTGGTTATTCTTCATTTTCATTCTATCATTTGTTTGACAGCTTAAACTAGGCTCCATTTTAGATAGTTTTCGGTCTTAATCAAGATAGGTCAGGGGCGCGTCGGAACGGTCGGTAGCTGCTTAGTCTCATCCGAGAGTCTAATCTCTTTGTTTGTACTACTTTTTTTTTCAAAGAAAAAAAAGAAAGAAGGGGGTCGATTTAGGCTCCTTCCCTTCCACTGCATAGCTGCGCTAGCAGGTACTACGAGCCCTCTGTCCCACGCATCTAACCATCTCGCGCGGTTCACCGGTTCCACCGAAAACTCTCATTTGTTGAAGCGGAGCATAGTGCGCTTTAGGCGCCGTTTAGGCGACGTCTCTTCTTTTTTTTCGGTTTATTCACTGATCTGATAGCACTTCTTTTCTTATTGATTCCAGGGGCGGCGGCGTTATTGAATGAAGTCTATCCGAACCGAATTAGCACTTCTCAGATCAGGCTAGGCCTCTCCAGTCCAGCTGAGCCGGGCGCCGGGGCCCTGGATGCGCTAGCGATCGGCACATAGGGGAGTGGTTGCTTGCTTACAAGCCTGGTATCCTGCACCCTGCGTTCATGATATCTACATTCAACTGTGCCCCGGAGACACGGTCAAAGCACGCCCGCCCAGTGTGCTTCTTTCACGACATGCTCTGGTCCCGGGTGTCTTCCAGTGGTCTTCTAGCCTTAGAAGAAGTCGTGTCCGTTCCGGGCATCTGCAACGTCCTCCCACGCCTTTTTTAATGGGAAAACGGAAGGAAAAGACTGACCCATTCGGTGACTTTCGCGGTCGCCCTCACTGAACCAACTTGAATCTGAACTACGATTCAGATCCAGTCTTACCGAAATCGGATTTCCTTTTCGTGCCATATGCGCTTAGACTTTACTTTTTCCCCCTTTTTCTTCCCGGTCCAATGTGTAAAAGTGAAATCTGGGCTATTCGTTTTCTAGCATATCTCCTTAGAAGTTAAGGCCTAATCAATCCGTACGGCCAGTTGAGGCATCTTCCATTCATATCGATTTGGGTTTTTCCGCACCATATTTGGATCTGCCTCTTCTTCGATCCGGAATTCCCAGCAAATCCTTGACTCCTCGAATACAATGGGATTTCACACCTGGCGAATCTTTCACTCTACCTCCTCTTATTAAGACCATAGAATGTTCCTGTAAATTATGACCTTCGCCCGGAATGTGAGCAAATATTTCATGTCGATTGCTCAACCGTACTTTGGCTATCTTACGTAGAGCTGAATTAGGTTTTTTCGGTGTTCTCGTTGAAACACGCGGGCGTACTCCTTGCTTCTGGGGACATTGATCCGAAGCTCGAGTACGGTCCGTGCGCCGTTTTTCTTCTCTACCATGACGAATCAATTGATTTAATGTAGGCATCGCTCTTTCCTTTGTCCTTCCCCCCGATTTTTGCCCTATCACTAGTGATTACTCCCGATCCGAAGCACCCCTTTTCCATTCATAGAGAAATCCAATCGTTAAAATCAATAAAAAGGCCATCATGGACCAAGATCCAAACGGATCAATCTTGTTGGGAGGTACTGCCCAAGGAAAGAAAAAGGTGACTTCCGGATCAAGGATAATAAATAAAATTGAAACAAGATAAAATCGTATATCGAAACGACTTCTGGCATCACCGGAAGGATCGAAACCACATTCGTAGGCCGACAATTTTTCTGGATAAGTCGAACTATTAGAAGAAAATGGAAAAGGAAGACCGAGTGGGATCAAAGAAACTAGCGGACTGATCACTAAATAGATACAAATAGGCGCAAATTCTGACATCACCACAGCCCACTTTGTTCTCTCGCTCCTTGCTCGCGGAGCGGCATGCCGAAAAAAAAAAGAAATAGGAAGACCAAACCAAACAGACTGAACTACCTCCTGTAGAAAATTGGTAAATCTATGAATAAGTCTACTAGTTCGGCCCATCGTCCCACATGACGGAATACAACCGTGCTTTTTGTTTCGGAGTGATAAAGGCCATAATTTTGTTATTCCCTCTATTGTAGTGTTCGACCTGCAGGTCTTTGACCCTGGCTAAAAGCTTTCGAAAGAAACCCACGTCGTTATCACTATTCAGTGCTAACGGCTCGATCCATTCCCTAAACTTTGCTTCGGGAAGAGCATGCTTCCGACCTATGTTAAATAAGTCGGACAACTCGGAAGTTGCTCGAAAAACGAGGCACGGGGGGGGGCCTTCTCCGTGTCGGGGAGCTCTAAAGCCAATTCCCAATCACGGGGAAGTGAGGGGGGGGCCGCCGCCGCGTTCATTTCCAACGCTACCCACGGAGAATCGAGACCCGACTCTCCAATTCGCAAAGGCAAAGGCTCCACGGAGAAAACCTCCCCAAAAGAAACTATAGTATCTCCTACTACAGGTATAGCGCTAGCTAAGTTTGTAATTACTGTAGCTCCCCAAAAGCTCATCTGACCCCAAGGTAGTACGTATCCTGTAAAAGCTGTCACAATCATTAATAAGAAGATTACAACTCCGAGACACCGAACAAATTCCCTAGGACTGCTATAACTCCCATGATATAGACCACGAAAAATATGAAGGTGAACCACAATGAGAAAGATCATTAAAAAAGCGTGAGCCGTTATTAAAACATTATAAAGTTGATGATTTCCACCAAGAATTTGATCGCCGGGTCGTGCTAATTCCATACGAATCAGTACTGAAAAGCATGTGCCCATCACTCCAGCAATGGCACCGAAGATGAAATATAGAGTCCCTATATCCTTGTGGTTAGTGGAGAACAGCCATCGAACCAGATTTCTCATTGGCATTGAGATTATTTCGTTTCAAACATTATAAGAGGGAGCTTCTTTATTGAAAAAGGGGAAGGAAGAATGGAAAGGGGGGGTGGGAAAGGTCCGTAAAGCCCTCAATTGATGGGACATTTTGATCCCCTTTTCTTCTACCCCCCTGGTTCTGGTTCAGGAAAGGGTCAACGCAAGAATCTGACTTCAATCAAAGCAATCTCTGGAGTTTTCCCTTATCCGAACGGGTCAACCCCTAGAGTTCTAAGATTCTATTCAGAGAAAGAAAGGTATTATACCAAATCTTTATGGGAGACTGGGCTTTCTACGGTATCGAAGGGATATACCACAGCGGACTATGACTATTCCATGCCCGATCTCAAAGTATAGTCTATGACGAGGATGTGAGGCTTTATTACTTGTCACACTCATTCTGCTCAAGAAAGCTATCGACTGAATTCACATGGTCCCTCATCAATGGTAAGGCCTGCGCTTCGACCCTCGCTCATGGTAAAGCGCGGGTAGTCCCTGACGCAACTGTACTTGGTTTAGGAGGATCAGTGAGACAGGGAAGGACGTGGAAGCGGCATTCTCCCTCACGCTACCCAGAAGAGGTGCGGTAGTTCAATATAGCGGATAACCGCTTAGCAGTTCAGTGGTCCTTTCAACTTCAGCCGATAATAATAAGGATATATAGAATGTGTGCAGCGATAATCACATTCTGACCTCTACTAATCTTTGTCCTTTTGCGTAAAGGTAGTCCCATCTTTTAGTTTAGAGAAGTTGAACGATTACATGGTGTTAAGCAATTAAGATCGACCTTTCTCAAGCGATCAGTCCATGACTTCCGTTCCTACTCTACCAGACGGTGACCGGCTCAATAGAGCACCTTTGGGCGCTGGTTCGAAAGGGGAATCCGTGACCAAGAGCTTTCTTCTCTTATGATATTAATAGATGAAAAGTTTCAAAAAAAGCATCCCATCGGGAGACAGAGACAGATTTCGTTCCACTACTCGGTGAAAGAATTCTTTTCATTGAAGTAGATCCTTCGTTGAAGCGACAGAAGTAGTCTCAGATACTGGTTCAGCAAAAGAAGTTGTCGTAGGCGATGCGGCGATACTCACCTCTCTGGCGGCATTAGTTACCAGATTCATTCAGTAACAGCCTTAGGGGAAGGAATTCCATATCGGCGACATCTTCCTCCTCAAGGCTTCCTTAGCTACAGGATCCCTATTCTAAACCTAGGTGGGTTCGGCCTTATCCTGATCGTACTCCTATTCCTAGTTCCCTGACTATTATGGTAAGGGAAAATTCCTTTAGAGGATCACTCTTCTGCTTACCACTGAAAAAGTCACGAATGTGCCATGCCACCCACGCTTCCAGCTACGAAATGAAAGCAATAAGGGCCGGTGCCACCCACTATTATAGTTAGACTAGGAAATTTCCCCTCGCCTCTGGTTCTTCTATAAGTTAACTCTTATATAAGCGGGTAACTTTCAGTCTTTAAGCTTCGAAGAAAAGAAAGCACCAGGCTTAGAACGACCCGCCTTGGATCTAGCAGTCAAAGGTTCGAATCCGTCATTGGCCTGTCTAGATGCGGAAGGCCAAGGGCTGGCAAAGTGGAATTCTTTACTCCTCGGCTCACGGTAGTTCTACCTTTTTTTGGATAAAAATTGGATTCTTTCAATCGGAGCGAGATTGAAGAGATAGGGCGACTTCTTCGTAACCACGATCTGCAAATGAGAACTATTTGTTTAAGGAGGATCCGGCCTCTCTAATTGATCAAAGGCCCTCTGACTTAGGTCGGATCGGAATCTATCTGTCTTTCTACGCGACAAGGCCCGGATACTACCTCCCCTCCTTGACATGCCTTCTATGACTCCCCCGTTGGAGCAGATCTTTCGGCCGCTAAGCGTACTGAGTAAGGGCTGGTTCGGCTTGGATGATTGGGCTAGAGATAGCTTGGCTTTGTTTACGCCTCTTCTATTTTCCGGTATTGGTCCTTGTCTTGAGTAAAGGCATTGGGAAAAGGCCTTACTTCTTTTCGTAGTTAGAAAGACAGGTGATAATCCTAATCTATCTCTCTTAGTTCTCTGGAAACGGTCCTTCCATCCTAAAGAAAATGTGTTCTTTTCTAGGCTTGGCAAGTGGAATAAGATCAGGAAGAAGCGAGTTGTAGCCTTAATCTGTGCTGTGTATGGAGCTAATCTACTGTACTTCCTTGATCTTACCTTATTTACTTAGTTCAATAAAAGAGAGAACACAGAGGCTATTTACTTTACTTATTAAATGAAAGTAGTTCTGAAAGTCTATCCATACATAATATGTTATGGACTAATCCAAGGGTGCTTAATTAGCTCCCGCCCTCCTGCCTTTCGGTTGGGAGCACTGCCTTCTGACGATCACCCTGTCCTTACTCAATCCCTTCTTTCTCTTTTCGCTGTTGTCTTTGTTCTTGGCCAATCCATCCTAAATCAACTGTTCTTGGTCCACTTTGGTGTGGTTCTTATCGGTTTAGGATCCCTAACTCTCGAATCCCTCTCCGTTGGGGTTTGGGGTTACGGCGCGATGCCAGCCTTAAAAAGAATATCCCCCGTCCCTGCCTTTAGTGATTAGTGATTGGGCTCGCCCTGTAAGTAAGTAAAGGATCTGTCTCTGTTCTTCTCTCTCTTCTGGTTGTCTTCTCGCGTCTGAGTGCCCCTTTTTCGGGGTGATATCGGCCTTTTCTATCTCCTCACAGGGCAAAGACTTTTACAAATTCCAATGTCGTTTTCTTCGTGCCAGTTCGTTAGCCCAATGGCTCTTCCTTCCGTTTTGTTCCAGATGAAAAAAGAATATACCGTCGTTTAAGGACCAAGGATGCGATATGAGAAGCGTAGGTCGGAATAGCAGCAGTATGCGACAAGCAGTTGCATGTTCGGTGTGGGAGATCTTCTGTAACGAGATGAATTAGAACACTTGGAATCCTCGCGGATATAGCGTGTGTGCCACGAGTGCTCTGTCTTCGAAAAAGGCAGAATGCTCTTATAGAATACGCTTTGTGTCACTCTCCGAGAAGAAGATCGCACTTGAATTTCTTTTCATGCCTTCCCTTCGTTCCGCTTTCGGGTTGCTAATAAGCTAGCCTTTTTTTTCGTTGTTTGCGATTTAGGTGTGCCCGCGCTTGTTTATTGCTTTCCCGATCGATCGAAAGAAGTGCCTGTGTCCCCTTCACTCAGTTCCCTATTCCCGTAACCTGATACAAGTTATTTCGTGTCTCCGTCTCTGGAAGAACTTCAGTGAATTCGCGGCACTCGTTGACATAGTTCTATTTCACTCCCCTAAGTCAACACGTCAAAACAAGAGAAAAGCGAAAGCTCGAGTCGAAGAGTGGAGGTCGCTCGGTAACTCGAGTCGATGAGTCCTATTCTTGCCCGAAACAAGTGGGCTATTCCTTCCGGTGCCACGTTTGTTCAATCGAGTCCATGTTCTCTATTTCCCAATTCCCATTCGTTCGCCGACCCGTGGACCAGAGGTTGCTTGGAATTGGGCTTTCTAGCTTACTTTAGTACAATCCCCTGGCGAGAGCAACCCCGGGTTCGTTTCTAAGACTAGACTCACTGCTTCCTCTGTTCATGTTTCGGCATAGGAAGTGGTAGGAGACGGGACAGAGCTATAGGGATAAGGGAATACGTAACTCGTTGCGGTAAACCCGTTAAACCAGTAATTCATGTAGTTACATGTGCTAATGAATATCTCATATATGATGTTTCATTGGACAGTGTAAAGATATTAATGATGAGTTAAAGCGGAGTGACATATTTCATAGATTCTCTTGTTGAAGCGATATCTGACTTCCCGAGCTTTCATTTTCGTGCTTATCCAATTAGCGCTTTAAGTCCATGGATGGGACAAGGATGGCTAGTCAAAAGTTTTATCAACCCCGTGTTTTTGGCAGAAAAATGGCTATTTTAGCTTAAAAGTAAAAAGTTCGTATCTAATGATATTCAAAGTTTTTAACCTGATTTCAACGTCTTTTTGGCGTAAACCCCGTGTTTTTCGACTCTCATCGATAGATGCTATTAGAGCTGGAAACTCTATCAATCTCGATGAAAGTAAAGAATTTTGTATGTACGAGACTAGTTCGACTTCGTCCCCTTCCTGAAAGCCAGAAAGAAAGACTCAACGACGAATGCTAGCTTCAAGCGCTTGAAGTCAGATACCGCCCTAGCTTCATGAACGTGTTAAACTATCCTTTCAGATTACACTTAAAACATGTAAAGAAGAATTCCGGAGTTTTCTTGACCTGCTGTTCAGTCGTCGCTGTCGCTTGATTCTCCTATTCTTAAATTACACTTGGAATATCATAAGAGAGGAAAGCTCTAGCTCCCGAAGTAGGCTCTCAATCTGTTTCGAAGACCAGCGGCCCAAAAGTACCATTACTATGGTCCAGCTGATAGCTATCCAGTCTAAAGTGGGAGCCCGAGGGATAGGCAGAGAACCCGTCGGGAAGTTTCTATCATTTTTTTTTATATAATATAATACCTTATTAGAGTGGGTTGCTATTATAGGAAATAAAAGGTTGTAATAAGCAGACAGAAGGGTTATCTTCTTTCTTTTGTTCGAAGCTAGCCAACCATGAACGGTCACGGTCGACAAGAGTCAAGAGTGCTTCTTCTCTGTATCATGATACAGAAGCCAAGGTAATCGGCACGATTGAACTTGCTTTGATCTTAGAGGCTCGCAGCTACTAGTGTGTACCCTTTTTTTTACCTAGCCCTATTTTTGGGCACAGGCGAAGGCTTTCGTAAGAGGCTTTTTTGTACTAGCTTGAGTCAGCCCCCTCGACTCATTTCATCAAGGTTAAGTAAGCTGTCTATCCGTCTGACACCTTTACTTCATCGCCTTGCTAGCGCAGTATCAAAGAGCTTATTCTCTTCCTCGACGTGCCAAAGCCTATTCGATAGGTATCCTTTTACGCTATTTGCTTCGATGCTTTACTACTCTTTCATGTCGGAAATCGGATTCTATTTGATCTTCTTTCTTGTCTGAGACTGATGCCAGCTTAGAAGGAAAGTGAGGGTGATCTACGACCGCCCTCTTCTCTCTCCTTCTTTTGAGTCTACGCGCTTCTGTTTAGTATGTCGTTTATATGCTCCTTAAGCCAGAGGCCTTTTTAATTAGATGGAACACACTGCCTGTAATTAGCGATCTTCCTCTTTTTCACAAGCATGAGTAGGACTTCTAGTGTTGGGAAAGTCATCTCACTGAACATGTTATACAACCTCGTGAACATTACAACAAAGGGGTCCATATAGCCTAGATAAAAAAGAAAGTAAGATAAGGGTGGATGTAATTCAGCTTGACAGCGCCTTGTTTACTGAGTTGCAATTTCGGAGTCCCTAGCGGATCCAGCAAACGGAGCCATGAACCAAGCAGGAAGAGGAATTGGAGCAGCCCTTTGCCTAAGCAATGGATTCGCTAGCATTCCTCTTTGCTTCCTTGCTAGTACTATACTTTGATAAAGGAAGGGAATGCTACCAGACTGATACAGGATAGGAAGATCTATTTCTAAAGGAATCGGATCTCAACTTGCTAATAGAGGTGGGTAAGAAAATCTTCATTGCCTTCTGTTCCGATTCGTCTTCCGTACGCAATAGACAGATTTGCCTCCGCTCCGCTACGGTAGTTTCAACGGGTGGCGTTGAAGCGCCCAGAACGAGGAATGCCGCCTGTTCTTTAAAAGAGTCTTTATTACATCGGTTCAGAATTGATTACCGGACGGAGCTTTTCTTCTGTTGGAGCACAAACTGGCACCCGGGCACGGGTCGGGAGACAGATCGAAACAAGTACATGCTCCGAGACACAGGTCCAGGCTAGACCCGGTCTGAGGCTGAGGTGGGAATCCATCGGTGTAGGGTGGAATATCTCGAGGTGATATCAAGTACAAACTGACTGGCCCTACAAGTACTTATGAAACCTTCTCAATCCTAAGTGTCACTCAGATCCCTACTCCGGCCTGGTATGGGAGATATAGGACAAGAGAAGAAGACTGAACCAACGTAAATAGGTATGAACGCATATACGATCCGATGAAAATGAATGCAGTAGAGCAAGGTTGGCCAGGAGGGAGAGGAGGCCCTACAGACAAGAGGCCGCGCTGAATGCAATGAGGAATAGAGATCACTTTCGCACCTATTTAGGTTGAATTCCGTACCGTCAGGGATTGGAAGGTACTCAATTTGACTGGGCCGCCTTACTAAAAAAGGGGCTTTTCTTATGAAAGAAGAATAACTCCCCTTGAGGGAGAACTTTTTTCACGGGACTGCCTAAAGAGACTCCTAGTGTTAAAACAACTATGTAATTTAATGAAGGACTATGAAATAAAATCCTTAGGTTGTTGCCCTCTTGGCAGACTATGACCAATTGGACGGTTAGAGAACAGGGCTCTCCATCGAATTTTCTTTCGCCAGCAATGAGATCTCTCATGACTCAACACATTTCTCGTTGTCGGGAACGATGCGGGTGGTATCTACAGCTCGGGTCAACCACTCTTTTTCGTTTACGGTTTCGTATCTCAAAAAGTGCAAGGAAAGCCATGAGGCTCGAGAGACCTCTGGGGTTCTCGTAGGGAACTCGGTTGTATTCCCTAATGTCTTGATATTGAAAAATCTTAGGAAATAGGCTACCTATAGGCGGAGTCAGGACTGAGCACTTCTTTGAATTGAGAAGAGGTGCCTACCCTTAATTAGGCCAATTAAGAGATCAGACTTCAAGGCATAGGGCCGTGAGGGTGGTCGTAGATCAGGGGCGTAAGTACCACCGACGAGAAGGAAGGCTGATGCAACATGTTGGCTACCCCCAGTCTCCGAGGTGAGTTGGCTCCTGTATTAGGGATATGTATTAGGGATTAAGGGCATCTCATTAAGGTATTTGGCCTTGCCATTTTTCTTTTTTTTACGTTATAACTCGCGTCCTGTTTTGTTTGCTTTCGAAGCAGATTCACCTCGACCAAGGGCACCCTATGCTAAGAAGGGCCGCTAGCAGGACTACTCTTCATTCTGTAACATGAGTTCATACCCGGTTAGCCCTTGCACCTCTTTGAAAGAAGGAGCAGTTGTTGCAAGTTCATCAGATGAATAAATAGTGCTGTGGTTTGGAATGGAATAGGCTCTTTTGAGGGCTTTTGAGGAAGATGTCCATCATTTGATAATTTATCTCTTTCTTACCGGAAGTGACATCCCTATAATAGTATATAATAGTATAAAGACGAGTTAGCAGGGCAGTCAGCCTCCTTCAGATTAAAAGTAGCAGTAGGAGGGCATGTGTAAGCCGTTCTAAGAGTAAGGGGCCTAGCGAGCCAAAAAGTATCTTGGTTGACAGTTAACTGATTGCCTATTTCCAAAACCACTAGGCATAGAATGCGCTCTTAGCCTTCTGACTTTCCTTCGTCTAGTAAGGTGAGATCCGACCCGAGGCAGGGCTCTTTCATAAGATTGATTGGCCTTTGAATTCAAGCAGGAATGAGAGCCGATTCGATATTGCCCTGAAGGCCAACTAGTCTTTAGGTTAGGGAATAGCGCAGATGGATCAATCACGCGGTTCTGCATCTATAGTTATAGTAGCACGCCAAACAGGAACTAAGCGGGAGAGCGGAGCTCAAACCTAAATAGGAGTTCTTTCACTCTCCGGAGAAAGAAAAACGACTTGAGAAGCAGTCACAATAAAGATAGAGGATCGATCTATCCCGGAAGAGCTATCCGAAACGGAATCGAAGGGGCATAGCGGTAGCCCATCTATATATACGTGCCAGAACCTGTCCTATCATGAACTCAAAGCGCAGGTGATTACAATCTGAAATTCTCCCTCATACCAGAACGAAAGGATCTCAAAGCGTACCCTTGTACGGGTTGAGATCCCTTGCTTGCAAAGGCACAGCTTAAGCTGCTCAAGCAAGAAAATGTAAGCGTCTAATACGCAAGGGCCTTGCTCTTTTTTCTTTTCACACACGATACCATTCTTTTGGGCTTAGTTTACTGCCGGAATTCGGAAATCTTATTGGTTCATCTTTTCTTTTTCTGTATGAGCGAGTCCAGAATGGAAGCTTTTGCTAATCCAAAACGAGAAAATGATCGGTCTTTAGGACCTCTCAAAAGGTGCGAAAAGGGCTTTTTGAGTAGCATCTGCCCTTCTCAGTCGAGCTTTCATATGTATCGATCCTAGGCCTATATGGAGTACGTTCGTTAGTATGCCCATTTTTCCTTCCTTTCATTTCTTTGTGGCACAAGACCCTGGCGTAAGCCAGGCAAGAAGAAGCCTTGGAAGAACTAGAAGCAAGAGAGAACTCACTAGCAACGAAGCGACGAGACCTTACTTAACTACCAGAAGAAAAAGGAAAGAAAGTCACCCTTACATCAGAAAGAAGAGGAGCTACCGTCTAGCAGCGAGGATAATAAAAAAAAAGAACTCAACCTCCAACCCAGTTCTGCCTACAACTCCAGTTGTCTATTCCAATTTCGCAGATGTTGAAGATTTCGAGGCATATGAGAAAGAACCAGAGTACTCTCCCGAACTCTATGAGGTCGCCCTAAGCCGGGAACACTCTTTGTTTGAAAGAACGGTCAATTAGGAAAAGGAGCCGAAGACAGCTGGGTGCAACCAACCGAATCAGACGCTTGACCAGGAAAGATCAGCTGTTCGCTCTTCTTCAAGGAGTGAGGGAGCAAAAGAGAGTAATGACATCGTACCGTACCCCTACCCTAGAAAGGGGAATGTGATTAGCTTGCTTGAACGAATCCGCTCTTTTCAAGCTTGAGTGGGCAATTGACGTATTAAAGGAAGAGAGTGGTCTTTCCGGGGCAACAAAGGCCTTACTATAATTTCCTTAAGTTGTACAGAATGTCACTGCGAAGCAGCACCCGCTGAAGCGGGCACTGGACCGAGCTGAAGCGAGAGGAAGACTTTCAAGCGTTCTACACCTCCAGCTCTCCTTCGAGAAGTTATAACGGACTCTCGGTGTAGGGCCATAAATCTTTTGGGCTATATTTAGCTCTTTCCGTCCCCGGTCCGGGTAGGTAGTCAGTATTGAGACATGTAATTGCGTTCGTATCGGGCTACATGCTGACCAAATTTGGTGAAGATCATTTGTTAGCTACGATAAGCCACTATAGGATCGTAGAAAGTTTGTTCTCAGTGATTCAAGGGCTCAGCAACACCGACGCGAGCATCTGGAACCCAACTACAACGGGCCTTTTCTCTTCTCGCCTTGCAACTTTGGAAGTCTACTCTACTATAATGTGTAGTGCTTAAATGGGCTAACTATCCCATTACCTGGAAGTGAGCATAACCAAGGGCATTTTGTGACTCGCCTCCCACCGCCCCTTGCTTCCAGGGGCAATCCCTAAACCGAACACGTAACGTAATAAACTTTGAGCAAACAACCAATTCGGTCGACCGCCCGTGGCTCCGTCATGACGAGATGGTACTTACTTTCATACTATAGCCTCGGCACGGCTGGATGCAGACCTAGGGAGTTTCTAAGAATCGCAGGTTATCGTAGCCGACTTCGAAAAGTTTGTTCAGTGAAGTAAATGTTCGGGCAAGAGCTCCGGGGGTCAGTCTTACCTCCGGTGCCCCGCTTTATAGTAATAGCATAGCACACCAAGTCAAGATCCGGAAAGGAAGGGAAGCTAGCCCCTCTTACTAAAAAAGGGGAGGACTTAGATTGTAATAGATGCAATTTATCAAGTCTTGCTTGATTGAAGGCTTGGCACTTCGCGGTCTCACCTATTACCAATAAAGGTTCTTTCTATCAATTCAAAACGTTAGACGAGAACTTGGTATGGAAAAGGGTTCTCCGCGTCGCATCGGTTTTTCCTAGACCTCAAAGACTGGCACCCCCTTTTTCATCTGCATCTGAAAACAGTGGTTAGGCCTTACCTGGACCTTCTTTCTTTTTGCATCTCATCTCTGGCTTAGTCTAGTCCTTCTTATCTTCCTTTCCCTCTTTAGTTTCAATGTAAATGGCAGTTATCTTTAGAAAGAGTAGGTGGATGGATTTCCTGGGATGTCAATTCTGTAATCAAGACAAAGCAAGATACCCACGCCAAGATCGATCAAAATAGAAGGCGGCTATTTCTTTATTATAGAATAGATAGGACAGGTAAGAGAGAAGACCAGTTAAGTTAAGCCGAAATGTAGGAACACACCTTGATCTGTCATTCCTTCCGCGCGCACCGTCGATCAGGGCCTATTTGAACTAGTTGAAAAGAAAAGGCGAAGTTGCCCCGGATAAGTTGAATCAGTTTCTTATTTCTATTTGAACTACTCCGAAGTTATTGCACTTATAGAAGACCAATTCAACAAAAAGAGGTAAGGTAAAATCCGGCTGTCTTCGAACAAGCTCTTAGCTTTCATCGTGAGTGAGAGAGGAATTGAGGATTTCATCTATTTTGACCGGTAAAACGGAATTGTTTTAAGAAGTTTCTGTCTTCCCCCATTCTTCTCCTTTTTAGGTTGCTTCAGAAGCTCAAAGTACTGAGGTCCGGGGGCTCCATTTTTTATCGAGCTTAAACGAGCTCTCAGTCCGTTTTCGGAGATTAGGAGAAAGCTAAGTTTCGGTAAGCAATCTCTTTTTTTAGAGCTAAAGAGTTAAGGCTGAAGGCTGGCCTCTGATTACCTCTTATCCACCATACCGTCGAGTGAGCACATGTTCAAACTCCAGATTTTGAAATAGAAAAGGAATCAGTCGAAATAAGGAGCTTGTGCTTGGCGTCAGCTACGAAGCCCCTTTTTGAAGGGAACCTGACCTCTAGAGTAAGTAAAGAAAGCATAGAAAAGTGTGCTCTATAGCTAGCTTCAATTGCAGCAGTAAGAAGGTCTTCTTTTAAGCGACTGGTAAGAATATGCTTTCTTAACTCATAGAATATAGTATTTTCTTTCCCACCTAGATGAACGTTAAATGAGGGATTTACTTGAGTGCATAAAAAGGGAATTTTTATAGAACGATGGGTTCTCTAGCGAAAGAGGAAGTTAAAAGGCTAGAGTAAGCAAGGTTCTTTCTCCCACGCCACGGGGAAGGTTGTCTTTTAAGCCAGTCTTCAGTCAGCCTAGGAGCCTTTGAGGAGTAGGGAGGGTGATAGCGGACTGGCGCTAGAGCGGAAGTGCGATAGAGCTTTTTTAAGTACCCTAATATATTCGAAGTAGAGAGTTAGGTTACGTTCTAAGCAGCAGGTCAGCACACTAACCTATAACCGGTCTTGAGAGTGAGTAAGTTAACCCAGTAAGGGTAGGGTCCGCAAACCATCTAAGCCTGTACACCGCTAGCAAGTAGTTCATTTCTAAACCCCTAGGAGAATCAATTAAAATAGCGGATTTTTTCTCAAAACAAGGCAACTCTTTTACTCCGGAAGACAGAACAAAATCTTTCATTCCCAGGTTTCCTTTGCCAATAGACCAATCCATGCTGCTGTATCGGAAACAAGATTCAGTCGCTACAAGCGAAGGATAATAAGAAACCGGCCGTAAGCGTGGAAAAAGGGTCATACCGAAACCTCCGGCTACCGAGGCATTTCCTGCGGGTAGTTTACTCACTTGATGATTCTGGATTCGAAGGGAAATTCAATCTATCTCGACGCAGGCTTTATTATATGGGCGGGGCCGGTCCCTCCCGGGGAGCAGAACCTGATAATTTGAATTCAGCTTATGCGCCTGCGTTAGCCAGGAGAGCATGACATAATGAGTTCAACCGTTCCCTAAATATGGATCTAAATCTGGAGAATTCTCCCGGTCTGTCCCCATTGTCCCACGGACAGGGGTGTGTAAAGCCCGGCATCGTCCTATCTGCCAACTTCATTCTTCATTGGCTTTCTCGGACGGCTCTTTAGCCTCTTCTTTTAGTCGAGTGGAGAACCCGCTCCTCTGTGTGAAACCTACCCTTTTAGGGCTTCCACACTATGCTCTAGCCAGGGATGCATTTAGTAAGACCGATTGTATAAGCGCTAAGCTTTGCTTATTCGTTTACCGGCTAACTACATTCGTTTGCCAGCCTTGCTCGTGATGAGCTATTGGGCATGACACGAACATATGCCTTGACATTATCCTCAAATTACCCATTCAGTTTGTAATCTTCTGGCGAAAACGATAGGCATTGAGATTTCGACTCACCCGTGGTCGAGCAAGGAACCCTTTCAAGGGGGCGGAAAAGCGCGTTATAGTCTTGACAACAAATCCCCACCGACGCGGTGTGCTCTGTCACAGGCGTTGAAGCCATTCATACAGGAACAGGAATTCGTCGGAATGTGCCATTTCGGATCGCAGGATAAACAAGATTGAAAGACTTTTGCCACTTTCTCATAGGCATCGGAGTGCAGAAAGCCCTAATAGACTTTGTTTGAAACCCCTTTCGATGTCCGATCTCGGATACCATTACTTACCTTCAAACGCCTTCAAAGGAGAGTCACCGATCTGTGCAAGGCCAATGATGATCAAATGGACCTCGATTGTCTACCTATCGCCATGCCTTAACCCATACTAATCGGAGACTTGAATTGGTAATTGATTCTTCCTTGATTTAAGGCTGGTAAATTCCCAGATCCATAGCAAACATCTCCTGCTTGATACAAATATAAAGGAAAATGCGTAGGATGCCCGCTAAGGTATTTCTCCTGGCGGCCGAGTTGGAAGACCAGAAAAAGCGGAATCGTTTTTGCGGGTCAAATCGTGAAGAGGAGGTTGGTCGGGCCTAACTCGCACTGCTTTCAAGAGCTAGCTTTCACACTCCTTCTCTATAGTTGATTCAAAGCTTGAACAAGAGCACCGGACTAGTCATCAAGAAGTAAAGCGCATCCACAACTGCCGCAGAAAGAAAATTAACATCTAAACTATCTTCCGCAAAAAGGAAGGGACGCTTAAGCTAATCTCATAGCGGTAGAAAAGCCGCTAAACGATCGGACAAAGCACTTTGAACATTTTTTTTTTATGGGGGATGTTCTTCGCTAATTGGAAAAGGCTCTAGCCCCCCTTCCAAGTTAGTTAATAGAAACTCCCCTCCGCCAACTAGCTACAAGAGCAAGCCACTTTGTTCATATACGCGCTATTTAGAAAAGTGGTCGATCCCTCGGGTCGCCCTAATGCTAGCTTTAGTTAGAAATCGAATTTTTTCTATAGTGACTCGGGTTCTCAAACATGGAACGATCGTGCTTTTTTCCTTCAAGTGTCCGAGACTACACTGTAGAGCCAGCTTTCCGAACCTTGGCGTCTTTTATCTGAATCATAGATGATTTATAGCAGCATTGGTTTTAGAGCGCCAGTATAGCTAACGAATTCGATGATTTTCTAATAGTTCCGAATCGTCTTTGATGCGATAGCTTATTTTCAAAAAGGCCAAATGAGGGCTCTTCCTCGCTTTCCACGAGAAGGGAAGACCAGAAATGGAAAGATATTGGCCTATTCTCGTCTTTCATAGAAAGGGCACCTCGCAATCCGTCGAGATTCTCCCAATCAAGGATGTTACAGTATCGATAGTAGTCCATCGTCGGCATCGAAGAAGAAGCGGCTTTGGCCTTGATATCTTATTCTATTTGCTCTACCGGCGTGAAGATCCATTTTTTTCGCCCTTTACGTCCTGGTAGCGACATCTTCCTATTCATGACCACTCATTACGGACTTGACTTTCTTTCTCTGTCTATCATCGCCTCTCTATTACACCGCGCCGAGGGCATATAGGAGCGTACCTCCGTTCCAGACCTCGAGCGAATTGGTGACATTTTCTCTTTCCTTAAGGAGACTTGTCAACGGTGGTGGTTCGGAAAGAGAATCGTTCCATTTATACCCGGAGGGACGTCCGTTAACTAAGCTACCTTACTCCTGGAATTCTAACTTTTAAAAGAAAGAAGTACAGGCTTGCTTGCCAGTCCACTCATTGCTATCTGATAGCCCTTGGAAACCTTCTCACTATTATATATAGAAGAATGAAGCTATTCGGACAATCTTCTTCTAGCGAGTCAATGTCGGATAATCTAGCAAGAGCTTCTAGCTTCAACAAGTGGGAATCACGACAGCAACAAGTCCCATGTTGAATGAGATAGCTTTCTCAAATCTTTATGAGCTAAGAAGTGTAATAGGCAGTCTTCCATGTCACTCGGAAAGCAGATCAAGGTAGATGAACCACTACCGGGAATTCTAGGATGACTAAAGCCCAGCGTCGAAAAAAGATTGACTGTCCAGACAAGAAAGAAAGGAGAGTTGATAGCTGTGATGTGAAAGAAAGGTTAGACAGTTGGGTTGATAGAGAGAGGGTTCTATGCCCGGTATCAAGCGATAGAGAATAGCAGAATACCGATCCACTACATCTGAAGCAAAGCCGGCCTTGCCTGTTGAACTTCTCTCATCCCGTCCTCCAACTGAATTAGATGCCATCCTCGTACCCGAAGGAGATCAAGCCTACCATTCCGGGCAGCAAAGCATTTACAGCGCCTGGTTCTTACTCAGAGTTCAGTGGCAACACAGTCCCTCCTAGATAGAAAGCTCCAAGTAAACCTACCAGAAAAAATGAATTATATTCATCTCCCTCAAAGAGCTCATTAGTGGGTAACCCTGAAAGTAGAAAGGATGCAAAAACCTTATCTTCTGTTAGAATGTCCCTATCGAGTTCCATAGCCCTTGATTAGGATAGCTTTGAAGCAACTCTTTTTGAGGGATTGACCCGTAAACAAAGTCTTCCTTCGGTCTGAACTCATGGTACTTGTCTTAAACTCCTATTTTCCTCTTATGCTGGCCGATCTTTAGTCCCCGAAATGTCTGATGCGTTCTCACCTGCTGGCATCACCTCATCCTCTTTTGGAATAGGGTTTTGAACTCTTGTCCGGCTAAAGGCCTTTTGATCGGCTTTCACACTTCATGCTAAGAGTTCTTCTGCGTCCACGCCTTATTCTATCTCTTTCCCCGGGACTGACATCAACCATCGGTTGGTTTTTGGTACCAACTTGATCCTTAAGATAAATTAGGATAAGAAAGTCCCAAGGAGAGCGGTAAAACAGAATGGATTTCATAAGTTGAGCAGAGGTCCTCATTATAGTATTCTACTAGCCTCATATCTCGTTAGAACGGTTCGCTTTCTCCCCTGCCGAGAAGAAATCTTCCTTCCACAGGGAGATTGACCGCTCCTTAACTCATGAAAGCAAGTTCCACGGCAGGATTTCTTGAGCCAAGATCAGAGCAGAGGAAGCAGTGTCGCATAAGCATTCAAGAAAGCTAAGACTAAAATGGAATAGTTAAGGGAAGGGTGGGAGTAGATCAGGTGAGCGTTAGCGAACTGTGGTCGTAGATCAGGCAAGGTTTTGGCTCGCAATAAAGCTAGGGTCCTGATCGAGCAACTAGTAGTCCTATCTATCCACCTCTCCAAAGACAATATCTTGAGTACCTATGATGGTGACCACATCTGCTGGCATGTGATGTTTGGACATAGAATCGAGTCCTTGTGAATGGGCAAAGCCAGGTGCTCTTATTTTACGACGGTAGGGACGATTGCTTCCATTACTGACCAGAAAGACACCAAATTCTCCTTTAGGTGCTTCAACTGCGGTATAGGTAGAAGGAGCTGGTACGGAAAAACCTTCTGTATAAGGTTCGAAATGGTGAATTGAGGTAGAGTAGACCGATGATCCTGTAGTCGCCGGCTATTGAAAGAAAAAGCTTGCATCTGCTCTCTTTATTATATAACCGGTCTCATCTCTCTCCAGACCTAACGTGGTAGTTTCCCATCATAGGGCTTTCTATCTATAGATTGAGCCATTACCAAGGAGTCGTTCAGAACTCAGTTGACTGCTTCTATAGATAAGGCGGAGCGTCCTTGGCTCAGTATTATAGCACATAGGGCTTCGGCGCTAGCGCCTCGCTATGAGAATGAGGCTTTGCTAACGCGTTGCGTTGTCAGCTTTGCTACCGACGCTTCGTTCCGCTTCGCTAACGCTCGGCTAAGTCTTGAACGCTGACCGTTCGCTTTCTCAGTAGCAAAAGCGCTTCTCTTTGCCCCTTAAGTAGAAGGACAAGAAAGAGATTATTGGTTTTCTTGCTCCCGCTTCCTCATCTGCGCTCGTCAAGCCAACTTTGCTCTTTGGGAGGTGAAAGAGCGGTTGAAGCGGACATTTTGAAATGACAGCATCAAAGATATTTATATATACGGTTATCCCAGACTGCGTTCCGGAAAAAGTGGCCTACTTAAAAGAAAGGGCGGGCACTCTTCTGATCGTAGACCACCCTCACTATACTATTCATAGTTGTGGGGCACTGTGTACTTACAGCTTCTACGATAAGCAAGTGAATGGGGCCAGTGCGTGGCGAA